AGAAGTGAGTGTCTTTCTTAGTAGCGGGGTCGGGGGAAAGAATAGGAAAGGTGATTTCACTATATTTCTGACCAGGAACAGGGCCTATGACAAGAATATTTTTTTGATTGGGGCGATAGCTCTGAAAAGACAGATTGCCCATCTTTTCTTTTATCTCGGGGGAAATACGATCGGGAGGGGCTAATTCAAAACCCTCTGGTAAAATAAGAACAGCTCCCACATTCAGGACTCCTTTTTTACCATTAGCAAGAACTTGTTTCACTTGCATATCATAAGGAATTCGAACAACTGCTTCAAATACAGTATCGGGAAGTACCGCTTGCGGAACCTCAATATCCACCGGTTTATTAGCTAAATGGCAATTGGCGCATACAATACGTCCAGTCGCTTCTCGTGGATTTTCATAACCCTGCTGTGCAAAAATGGGATATGCATTTGAAATGGATGTACGAGTGATGATATATATCATGAGCGATATGGAAATAGATCGAGTAATTTGTTCCTTTATCCAAGAAAAAGTATTTCTAGTTTGCATGGTCCAACCATTGATCCCGAAAATATATTTATACAATAAATTTGGGTAGGTCACTAATGGAGTTTCCTATCCACGATTCTGTTATTTACTGGAATAATTTGTTTTGACTCAATTAATATATATAGGAATATAGGATGAATCTCCGGGATGGGTAGAAATAGAAAGCGATTTTCAATGCTTTGCTTATGTACAACTGCAAAGTAAGAAACATTATAATTGGATTAGGTAGATAATTTTTCAGTCATTCATTGAATGATAAATCACTACAAGTGACGGAGATACGCGATTTAAATAACGGAAAATCCAATATTTTAAAATTGTATCTAGAATGACTGGAAAAGTGGAAACAAGGCCAGATATAATTTGATCATTATGAACAAATCCAAAATCCTTGTAGACAAAGCCAATCATCAGTTCCCAACCATGGGGCGAATGAAATCCGATACATAAATCAGTTAATAAAAGAAGAGAAAAAGCTTTTATTGTGTCACTTAAGTTATATAGGAATTCTTGAGCCCAAGAATTAAGAATAACGAGTTCTTTATTACCCAAAATAGAATAACCACTTAGAATAATGAAACATATTATATTTGTCGAGAAGTGCAAAATCGTATGAATACGACCCTCGTTGTGTATCTTGATTAATTGGATTGTTTCTTTGTGAATTCCTATACGAAGGTTTTGTAGATGTGTCTCCGAGTATTCCTTGATCATTTCCTCTAAGAAGAGGAGTTCCTCTAATTCTATGAATTTTTCTAGAATACTCTTTTCTTCAAGATCATTCAAAAAAGTTTCGGATTGCCTAGTGTTCCACCAATTAGTAACCCATGATTCCAGACTTTTTTGAAAGGAGAGAGAAATCCACCAGGGCAAAAATACTATAGATGCAAGATATAAAAGAGGAGTGAATGCTTTCTTTTTTGCCATTTTTTCATCTGTGAATTGTTAATGAACCCGTCTCATTCGTCGACTCTATGTAATCTAATATTTCTCTCACGCATCAGTTCTATTACAAGTTATCAAACCTATGAATCTATTCACTCTTTTTTATTTGTGATTTCGTGGTTAGGCCTTGAATCTAGAAAAAAATACGGAAAAAGATGAAAAATTCGAATGAATATATATGAATAAATAATATAATAAAAATTGTTTCCCTATATCTCAATCAGTCAAATTCGAAGCATATATCTCTTTTCGATGAACGCCCGGAAAAACCACTTTAAATAATGAATATGAATAGTATTCAGATTTTGAGACAAAAGAACTCTTTTTCTATCATTCTCCTTTTCTATCATTCTCCTTTTCTATCATTATATAAAAAAAACCTCTAATATTTCGAAAAAATTTAACTGACTATGAGTAGTCATCGATAGAATAATTGAGGTAATTTTCTGAAAAATATTGTGAAAAATGAGTGACAAAAAACGACATAAATAAATTGGCTACATTATAAGAGATCCAAATTTTTCGTCATTAAGGAGCACAAAAAGTCTAAAAAGAAGCTTCAAAAAAATTACAAGATATGATCTATCTGAATCTAAAGTTTCAATTCCAACAACTAAAAAGGGGGAATTTCCTTATTTCGAAATGGTTGATTATGAGATTTTCTTTTTTTCTTATTTTTTTATTTAATATATAATTGAGTTGTGTATGTGTATATTTCGATACAGATAAAAGATCCCCCAAAAAGGTTTTTTTATACTTGTTCCATATACGTCTGCTTTGACTCGAATGAATGTTCTGAAGAAACCTCAATTAAGTTATGTTATAAAAAAAGAGGATTCTTGCTTTTTTGCCCTCCCGCGAGAAAGCATTAATTTCTCAGCTGATTTCTTAAAATACTTCAATAGGTACACGCAAGAAATAAGCCAATTCAGCAGCTTTTTGTTCCATTTCCCGTGGAGTAAAATTCTCATCAGTACGAGTCAATGGAATGGCTCCCTGGCCTCTGATATCCATATAAAGGACACGACGAGCATAAATACCCTCTTTAACTTCTATTCTGACGGACTGAATATCTTTTATAAGAAATCGGAGGAAGACCCGACGATTTTTTCCAGGGAATCCCCAACGAAAGATACACACTATTCCGTCTTTTCTATCAAATCGATCATAACCACTACCTACATTCCACGAAATTGTGCACCACAAATAGGAGCTAATAAAAAGACCCGCGATCCCATAGAAAGACATCACAATCCCTTGTGGAAAAAAAACGATTTGCTGAGACGGAAATAAAGATATCAAATTTCTACCAAGATAACTCGAGGTTCCAACCAACAAGAATCCTAATGAACCTAAAAAAAGGATAACAGCCCAGCAGAAATTACTTGTTTTTCGAGCCCCCGTTATAGGTTCTATCCATATATGTTCTGATCGACAACTCATACTTGATCCGGTTGCTTTTTTTGGAATTGAGAGAATACCCCAAATGAATTTGCCGTTTATTTCCGAAGTAACTCGCATCAACTAGCACTAGTTTGATGTGAACCTTTAGGAGTAATTCATTAAATTGGTTAGATCTAAACTAATAACACACCCTTCGTATGACTCACTAAAGATAGCCACATGTATATAGATAGACCAACTTTACAGTTCAGCTATTCGCCGATTCGGGTCTATTTGAAACTAGCTAATAGCATTTTGGGGAGATTTCGACGGAAGCCTCTTATACCATATTTAGCTAAATGGATATCTGTGTTATGATACAAGCGTCAGTTTTGAAAAAAAAAAAAAGATAATATTTTGCGCCCTCGGCTCTAAACAATCTTGTTTTTTTGAACATGAAGAAATAAAGAAGCCATTGCGATTGCCGGAAATACTAGGCCTACTAAAGGGACCAAAACAGAGGGAAAATTCAGAGTTGTCATAGAATGGGTACCTCGATTTACTATTTGTACCTGTTATTATTATTTAGATTTTATATTTATAATATTATTTATAATATAAAGATATCTTATCTTATTATATAATATATATAAAGATCTTACTTATATCTTATATATATTTAATTTATTTATTATTTATTATACTTATATCTTACTTATATATATAATAAATATAATAATATAGTATTTATATTATAATAATTTGATTTGATTATAATTTGATAATTCTAAATTGGAATTATTACTACTTAAAATTTTTATTAATATCTATATCTATTAAGAATTAATTATTAATTAAAAATAATATAAGTATCTACTATCTAAGTCTAAGTGAGTATATAATGTAGTTTTTCATCTTTCTACATGAAAAATTTGAGAGGATATGGATGAGATATTATTTTCTTCATTTTTTGCTCTTGTCTTCGAATTTCATTCACTAAGCAAAAAGTTTTTTTTAATGAATTAGATTCTATTTATATTGATTCAAGGGTTTGTTAGAATCCCATCCAGCAGGGATTCTTAGTCAAAATAGGATTATCGTACGCTATAGAAAGATAAAAAATTCTATACTATATTTTCTAGATTTTAATTTCATTATATATGACGAGAAGAAGATTTTTTTATTTGCCTAATTTCACGAAAAAAAGAATTTCATCTTTTATCTTGTTAATAGAGACTTCTTGATCGTTAATAGAGACTTCTTGATCAATAATCAGGAATATAGAAAAAGGGTCAGATTTCCGATTTTATGTGACTTTTGATTCGTTATACAATTAGATCGTATGTCAACAAAGAAAACCCATTCGTCTCAATTTCACTTGTATTCCGATAAACTAATTACTCGTTTGCTCAAAATAATGGACTTAATGTTCTAATTTTGATTCAAAGGAAAGAAAGTGTGGAGTTGAAATAACTCACTCAGAACGCCTTTTAAAGGATTACGTGGTACGATTAGATCGAATAAACCCTTCTGGAATAAATACTCAGACGCTTGTGAACCTTCGGGTACTGTTTTATTCAATGTTTGTTCAATTACTCTTTTACCCGCAAAGGCAATGTAGGCATTGGGTTCGGCAATAATGATATCCCCCAACATACCAAAACTGGCTGTCACCCCACCAGTAGTAGGAGATGTAAGGATTGGTACATAGAATAACTTTTTATTTGATTGATAATCATATAAAGCAGAAGATATTTTAGCCATTTGCATCAAGCTCAAACTTCCTTCTTGCATACGTGCCCCTCCGGAAGCACACACTATAATAAGAGGTAGAAATTCTTTAGTAGCATATTCAATCAAACGGGTAATTTTCTCCCCGACTACGGATCCCATACTACCCCCCATAAACTGAAAATCCATAACCCCTATTGCTACGGAAATACCGTTTAATTGCCCTATGCCTGTTTGAACAGCCTCGGTTAATCCTGTCTTTCTTTGATAAGAATCGATACGATTTTTATAAGGCTCCTCCTCCGAATGAAATTGAATGGGATCCAGAGAAACCATGTCTTCATCCATAGGCTCCCAAGTACCCCGATCGATCGAAAGTTCGATTCTATCAGAACTACTCATTTTC